TGTCAGTATCTATACGTGTGTATTAGATGTATAAAGCCTTTCTTTCTCTAATTTAGTAATTTAGAGGGAGTTTCACCACTAACACAACGTAATTACACCTCGATTCGTTAGAACAGCTTCCATTGAGTCTCTGCACCTATCCTTTTCCTTTGGGTTCTAGTTTGAGAACCACTTGTTTTTTCAAAAAAGGGATTTGGCTCAGGATTGCCCATTTTTCATTCCAGGGTTTCTCTGAATTTGGAAGTTACCACTTAGCAGGTTTCCATACCAAGGCTCAATACAATCAAGTCCGTAGCGTCTACCGATTTCGCCATATCCCCATTGTCCTTTTTTTCTTTGAAACCAGGATTCCTTGTGTAATTTCCTACATCTCTTAGTTTTTTTTGAATCATTGAATTCATTATTCGACGTAGTCTAGCAGCTCGTCTCTATTCAAGAGACCCCGCTTATTGCAATTCAGAATTGAATTGATTCTACCGTTGATATATTTGCAATTCAATCGGAATCAATATATCCAAAAGTTTTTCTCTCCCCCACCCCCTTCTTTCCTTTTTTAGAATATTCAAAATCATACTATAACGCTTGATATTCATTCTTTTTTTTTTCTAAGTAGAATTTCCAATTTCGAACTAGTTAATAACTAAGATTAATAATTAAGATTTGCCATTTTACAGATTTCCTATATATATTTCTATTTGTTACACTATTTCTGTTATATAAGCCCACTTAGCTCAGAGGTTAGAGCATCGCATTTGTAATGCGAGGGTCATCGGTTCAAATCCGATAGTCGGCTTTTTTCTCTATTGATGTTCCATGAAAAAGAATCCCTTTTTTTTTTTTCTCCGAATTAAATGGAGAATCCAGAGTCCATTATGTCGTTTCTACCTTACAATTTTGCTAGATACAAAACAGTAAAATAAATAATATATATACAAAAAATTCAGATGTTGATGAAATTCCATTTTTTGTGGTACTTTAGTAGATTTTACTCTGTTTATCCTTTAGTTTAATTCAGTTTTAATTTCGATGTATTCTGTAATGTAAATACAATGAAATTTATTGTGTAAAATGGAATTTCAATAAAAAAAGGAGTCTTCATGTCCCGTTATCGAGGACCTCGTTTAAAAAAAATACGCCGTCTGGGAGCTTTACCAGGACTCACTAGAAAAACGCCTAAATCCGGAAGTAATCTGAAAAAGAAATTCCATTCTGGGAAAAAAGAGCAATATCGTATCCGTCTTCAAGAAAAACAGAAATTGCGTTTTCATTATGGTCTGACAGAACGACAATTACTTAGATATGTACATATCGCTGGAAAAGCAAAAAAGTCAACAGGTCAAGTTTTACTACAATTACTTGAAATGCGTTTGGATAATATTGTTTTTCGATTGGGTATGGCTTCAACCATTCCTGAGGCCCGGCAATTAGTTAATCATAGACATATTTTAGTTAATGGTCGTATAGTTGATATACCAAGTTTTCGTTGCAAACCCCGAGATATTATTACTACGAAGGATAACCAAAGATCAAAACGTCTGGTTCAAAATTCTATTGCTTCATCCGATCCTGGCAAATTGCCAAAGCATTTGACGGTTGATACATTGCAATATAAAGGACTAGTACAAAAAATCCTAGATAGAAAGTGGGTCGGTCTGAAAATAAATGAGTTGTTAGTTGTAGAATATTACTCTCGTCAGACTTGAGCTTAACGCAAAAGGAAAGGTTCATAGAATTTTTTATCCCCTTCCCCTTTCCCTGAACTAAATCGACCTAAGGCTCTTAATTCGTATTTTCCCATTCACCTAGCAGAAATAGATTAACCTTAGGATCTTTTTTCTTTTTTGTTATATTTTACATACCAAAGTAATTTGCTTAAGAGAATTCTATTAAATAAAGGTATTATTGCTCAAATAAATTGTTATTTGATTTGATACATTGTGATCGGTAACGTTGATGAATTAAGAGAAACGGAAAGAGAGGGATTCGAACCCTCGGTAAACAAAAGTCTACATAGCAGTTCCAATGCTACGCCTTGAACCGCTCGGCCATCTCTCCTACATAATCTTATTATGGAAAATAAACTGAGTGAATAGCGAGTTTTCGTATTCCTGCAGTACAGGTACAGCCACAACCGTTCGGGGATTCCATGGCTCTATTGGAAAAATTCTTTTTTTTTATCTAAGTGTAAGGATCCTTTATTTTTTTTTTTACTAGGAATTCCGCTCCCTCAAAAGTTTTTCTTTGGAGAAAACCCAAATAAAAAGAGAATAGAAGAATCCTTATTATTCCATAAGAAAATAAAGGAACCAAGGAACCCTAGAATTCTATTTGCATAAGGTATGTTACGCCATACAATCTAAATAAAAAGGGTATGGGATAATTAATGACTTTGAAAACGCGAAATAGCTGATGACAGAAGTTGTTGTTGAGAAATAGGAAAGTGGAATGAAATCAAATCTTAGTCAAATATTTCATATCTCTTCTTGTCCAAACAGAAGGAAAAGGAGACAATTTGAGCTGAGTGGAAAATCCATACCTTTCTTATCCATTTAGAGCATATGGAGCGATTTATAAGTTTTTATGTTATTTTGTGATAGAATGAAAAGAATTCTATATAGAATGGATTGGGAATTATGCCTAGATCCCGTATAAATGGAAATTTCATTGATAAGACCTCCTCGATTGTAGCCAATATTTTATTGCAAATAATTCCGACAACCTCAGGGGAAAAAAGGGCATTTACTTATTATAGAGATGGTGCGATTTGACTCTTTTTTTTTTTTAGGCCTACCTACATCTCAGTCTTACGAGAAAGAGAGGGGGTTCGCATAGAGAGAACAAAATTAGTAAAGGAAACCCACGCTTGGGGGAGGTGAGGTGAACTAACAATTCCTTCTGTCGTGTATCCTCGATTGATGCGGCCTTAGATGCTTCAATTGTAGATTTGAGTATTGAGCGAAAGGTTACACCTACAGGATAGGTTCTGTATTACAGGCTAATCCTACTCTACTAGGACCAATAGGCAGCATAGGGGAGAAAAGCACTACACCTCGAAATAGGAATCAACAAGAGAAAAACTTTGTTAGAAATTAACCCTTTCCTGATCGGTATCAGGGTTGGGAAGAATGGTTGGGATAGCAAACAACCATCGGGTTTGTACGTTGGATACCCTTATAACCATCAAAGGTCGTTGAAGTGGCTAATTCCTCTAAATAGGAGGCGTTGAGAACAAAGAAATTCCTGGAGCTATCGTTTTCCTCTAGCATTAATAGAATTCATTGGTGTTAAGAAAAACCTCTTGGGGGAAGGTTGGCTAGAGATTTCTTGGAAAAATACCAGCCCCTTTCGGTCCATAATGAGATGGAACTAATTCTATTTTTATTCTATAGATTTTTTGCTTAGTACTATGTACAGAAAGAAGGGAGGAGCCGTATGAGATGAAAACCTCATGTACGGTTTTGGAACGGAGATTTTTTGAATTTGAATAGAATGAACGACCGTAACGGATGTTGGCTCAATCCGAAGGAAATTATGCGGAAGCTTTGCAGAATTATTATGAAGCTACGCGACTAGAAATTGATCCCTATGATCGAAGTTATATACTATATAACATCGGCCTTATACACACAAGCAATGGAGAGCATACAAAGGCTTTGGAATATTATTTCCGGGCGCTAGAACGAAACCCCTTCTTACCGCAAGCTTTTAATAATATGGCCGTGATCTGTCATTACGTGCGACTATCTCCACTATAGAAAGAAAGAAGAAAAAAAGATGCAATTTTCTAGTAAATACTAGAAAAAGGGCTTTCTACATAGGGATCGTCAAAACAATGATTTTCCCCTATCAGCTGTAGGAAGGAAGAACACTTCACGAGAATCAAAATAAGAAGAAAGTCGAGCCTATACTACTACTCTATGGATAAAGTCTCAAATTGATAGAGAAAGCACCGTAAAGATCAATTAGTGAGCGACTGGGTCGATACAACTAAAAAAAACTGCTTAATTATACCATGATATGGGGCATAATTTAGGAATCTGCTTATGTAATAGAGCCGATCCACTAAAGGATTAAGCAGCGGTGTAGTATCAGATCCCAAAGATAGTAAGTTCTTTTTTCTTTCTTATGGGAAAAAGTCTTTTTCAAGGATTCTATAGAAATTTCATATATGAAAGACACGAAACCGAGATAGTTACCTTTCAGAAAATTCGAACGAAGGATATGGGTCTATCTATGCTTCATTCTTCTGAAGGTGGGAGAAAAGATCAGACTGATTATTGATCAAAATTAGGGTTTGAAACTTAGGTAATTAACTTCTTCTGCTTAACCCAAGAAGAAATTGGATCGATTTTTGAGAAATCGAATTCAGTTAAGATAGGGGAAATTAAGATAGCAATTTCTGAGCCGTATGAGGTAGGAAACTCTCAAGTACGGTTCTAGGGGAAGGAACTGCCTATTCCGACCGAGGAGAACAGGCCATTTTACAGGGCGATTCAGAAATTGCGGAAGCTTGGTTTGATCAAGCTGCTGAGTATTGGAAACAAGCTATAGCGCTTACTCCGGGAAATTATATTGAAGCACAGAACTGGTTGAAGATTACGAAGCGCTTTGAATTTGAATAAGACCACTCTTCATTTTCATAAAATGGGCGGTTTGGTTGTTGATCCATTAATCAAATAATTTTGGTAGGAAGATCGAATCAAGAATTTCATTATATCCCTTTCTTCTACCTTCGATTTTATATCATTTCGATTTTATATCCTATTTCATAAGGATAAACAATAGGGATATGCTCTAGAACAGAGGTAATAAAGTAAATAAAAGGGGACAATCTAAATATTCCTACCTAAAGGACGATTTTTTGAATAATTCTAATGAGTTTCTTGGAATTTGGAATCGATTTATATTATGCTCACTCAAGGAAAGTAGATGTAGGGCTTATACCCTAAAAAAAAATACACTAGCTTCTTAAATTAAAACGTAAAAAAGAATCTTTTTTTGTTACGTCGGGAAATAATTTTCCAGGATAACCAATGTCCGTTAGGCACCTAATCCTTATGTCATAATAGATCCGAACACTTGCCTCGGATTGACTTCAATATATAATTGCTCCAGTGAATAACTAAAAAAAATAGAAGAGCGGTAGATAGTAAAGAAAAGGACTAATCATAATATCTATCCTTCAAAGATTCACTAAAAAGACAGTTGGCGGGTCTCTTTGTATGTCTTGTCCGGAAAGAGGAGGACTTAATGATTATTCGTTCGCCGGAACCAGAAGTTAAAATTGTTGTGGATAGGGATCCTGTAAAAACATCTTTTGAGGAATGGGCCAGACCCGGGCATTTCTCAAGAACAATAGCTAAGGGCCCCGATACTACTACTTGGATCTGGAACCTACATGCTGATGCTCACGATTTCGATAGTCATACCGGTGATTTGGAGGAGATCTCTCGAAAAATCTTTAGTGCTCATTTCGGTCAACTCTCCATTATCTTTCTTTGGTTGAGTGGCATGTACTTCCACGGTGCCCGTTTTTCCAATTATGAAGCATGGCTAAGCGATCCTACTCACATTGGACCCAGTGCTCAGGTAGTTTGGCCAATAGTAGGGCAAGAAATTTTGAACGGTGATGTAGGCGGGGGTTTCCGAGGAATCCAAATAACCTCCGGTTTTTTTCAGATTTGGCGAGCATCTGGAATAACTAGTGAGTTACAACTCTATTGTACCGCAATCGGTGCATTGATTTTTGCATCGTTAATGCTTTTTGCTGGTTGGTTCCATTATCACAAAGCCGCTCCCAAATTGGCCTGGTTCCAAGATGTAGAATCCATGTTGAATCACCACTTAGCGGGGTTATTAGGACTTGGGTCTCTTTCTTGGGCGGGACACCAAATCCATGTATCTTTACCGATTAACCAATTTCTTGACGCTGGGGTTGATCCTAAAGAGATACCACTTCCTCATGAATTTATCTTGAATCGTGACCTTTTGGCTCAACTTTATCCTAGTTTTGCCGAAGGAGCAACCCCCTTTTTCACCTTGAATTGGTCCAAATACGCAGAATTTCTTACTTTTCGCGGAGGACTAGATCCAATAACCGGTGGCCTATGGTTGAGCGATATTGCGCACCATCATTTAGCTATTGCTATTCTTTTCCTGATCGCTGGTCATATGTATAGGACCAACTGGGGTATTGGTCATGGACTTAAAGATATTTTGGAGGCTCATAAAGGCCCATTTACAGGACAAGGCCATAAGGGTCTCTATGAAATCCTAACAACGTCATGGCATGCTCAATTATCTCTTAACCTAGCTATGCTAGGCTCTACAACTATTGTTGTAGCTCATCATATGTACGCTATGCCCCCCTACCCATACCTAGCTACTGACTATGGTACACAACTTTCCTTGTTCACACACCACATGTGGATTGGCGGATTTCTAATAGTTGGTGCTGCTGCACATGCAGCCATTTTTATGGTAAGAGACTATGATCCAACTACTCGATACAACGATCTATTAGATCGCGTCCTTAGACACCGCGATGCAATCATATCCCACCTTAACTGGGTATGTATATTTCTAGGTTTTCACAGTTTTGGCTTGTACATTCATAATGATACCATGAGTGCTTTAGGCCGTCCCCAAGATATGTTTTCGGATACCGCCATACAATTACAACCCATCTTTGCTCAATGGGTACAAAATATCCATGCTGACGCGCCTGGCGTAACAGCTCCTGGTGCAACAACAAGTACCAGCTTAACGTGGGGAGGTGGCGAGTTAGTAGCTGTAGGCGGCAAAGTCGCTTTGTTACCTATTCCATTAGGAACCGCAGATTTTTTAGTCCATCACATTCACGCATTTACCATCCATGTGACTGTATTAATACTTTTGAAAGGTGTTTTATTTGCTCGTAGTTCCCGTTTGATACCTGATAAAGCAAATCTTGGTTTTCGATTCCCTTGCGACGGGCCTGGACGAGGGGGAACATGTCAAGTCTCCGCCTGGGATCATGTTTTCTTAGGTCTATTCTGGATGTACAATGCAATTTCGGTAGTCATTTTCCATTTCAGTTGGAAAATGCAGTCGGATGTTTGGGGTACTGTAAGTGATCAAGGGATAGTAACTCATATCACAGGGGGAAACTTTGCACAGAGTTCCATTACGATTAATGGTTGGCTCCGAGATTTCTTGTGGGCACAGGCATCCCAAGTAATTCAGTCTTATGGTTCTTCATTATCTGCATATGGTCTTTTTTTCTTAGGCGCTCATTTTGTCTGGGCTTTTAGTTTAATGTTTTTATTTAGTGGCCGTGGTTATTGGCAAGAACTCATTGAATCTATCGTTTGGGCTCATAACAAATTAAAAGTTGCTCCTGCTACTCAGCCTAGAGCCTTGAGCATTATACAAGGACGTGCTGTAGGAGTAACCCATTACCTTCTGGGTGGAATTGCCACAACATGGGCATTCTTCTTAGCGAGAATTATTGCAGTAGGA